GAACAGAAGCAAAAGCCTCAGTAACAGTTGGACGGTAGTAAAAAGTCATAGCAAACCCTGTAGCTACTTGTACTAAAAAACAAGTAAGTGTAATTCCTCCTAGACAATAAAATATATTGACATGAGGGGGAACATATTTACTGGTTATATCATCTGCAATCGCCTGAATCTCCAGACGTTCTTCGAACCAATCATAGACTTTATTGAGATAGGTAAACGAATAGTACTCCCCCTCGGAGAACCGTATCGGAAAATTTCATCTCGTACAGCTCAAACAAAAAACCAAAGTATTGTTTTACTTGGAAGGGCGATGGATTTGAAACTTTGTAACCAACCCCCCCCCCTTTTTCACGTCTATGAGGAGACGAGTTATTATTTGTGGTTATAATGCTAAAATATCAAGTCGGCTCATTGATCGTTACTGGCCTGTTGAATCTTCTATTTTCCTATTCACCACTTCTTTTCTGTGATTTGTGATTTTCTTTGTGTCTACTATAGATTTACTCTTCTTTTTTTGGTAGGAATTCTCTTGTTAAGAACCTATTAATTGATTGAAACCTCAGATTCATACTAGAACCACGATGATTAATTAAAAATACAAAATAAGTTCAAAGATTCTATGAGTAAGAACCATTAGATGATCATTTATTCAACGAATAGATATAATAACTCAAAATAAAAAGAAAGTTTTGTCCTTTGATCAAAATCATCAATCAATAGGGGAAATTTGTTGAAAAAGAAGAAAAAACCCTTTTGATTTAGAACTTATAACACTCTTTGGCAAATTTTTTTTATAGCCCGGTCGCGGGGTCTGAATAGTAAGTAGGAATCATAGTTATTGATTGGGATCTATTTCATATATTCCGTGCTCCAGATACTAAAATAAATATCTGACGAGGAAAAACCATCTCTATAAAGATGACAGACTCCTTCTCTGTACTACCAATAGGATCAATTAGAACAAGTCACACACTCATATTCCGGAAATACAGAAAAAAAGAAATTCCACGACCGAACTACCAATAAAGAGATAATGGGATAAAAATACGAAACCGAAATACTTTACTTTATATTCGTATTAAAAATCTAAGAATTGACCCTTCTTGTGAGAATCTAATTCATTGAAATTCCATCCAGTAAAACGGAAGAATTATAAATTTCTAAAATAATAGATAGGAATACTGCAAATAGAGCCATTGCAACACCCATCAAAGGAGTGGTTCCCCATCCAGGAGCTACTTTACCATATTCTGAATTCAATGGTTTTAATAAACTACCTACAGCAGTTTGTCTTGGTCCCGATCTAGAACCGCCCTCAACGCTTTGTGTAGCCATAAATCCTCTTCTTTTTTATTCATTGAGATCTGTTGACTTTGTATACCATTCCGTTGTAAATAAACGATCTTATCATAGATCCATAGATCCATGGTAGTCTTTGAAGTTATATAATAATGGAAACAGCAACCCTAGTCGCCATCTCTCTATCTGGTTTACTTGTAAGTTTTACTGGGTATGCCTTATATACTGCTTTTGGGCAACCCTCTCAACAATTAAGAGATCCATTCGAAGAACACGGGGACTAGTTGAAGTAATGAGCCCCCCAACATAACATTGAACGTTGGGGGGCTCATTACTTCAATTAATAGGATGAAAAATCATTTCATCTTTTTAGTTGGAACTTTCGGCGGTTCTCGAAAAAAGATAGCGAAAAAAATGATCCCTAGAGTCGAGACTAAGAGGAATGTATAAACCAATGCTTCCATAAATTTGATCATGCTTTACAATTATAGCTTCCATACCTGTTTGTTGTGGATTATCTCCTGGATAAAGAAATACGAACAAGAGTCAATGAAAAGATTAAAGAAAAGATGCCAATTTATATTTCCACATATTCTATATTAACTAAAAAAATAAAAAAGATAAGAGAGAAATCTTGTATTAGACTACCTGTCTTCTTGTCGTTGGATCTCCAAGTTTTTGGAATGCTCCAAATTCCACTTGAGCATCCAAATCCGGGTCAATACCAGCAAAAACATCTCGAAACAAGGTTCTAGCACCATGCCAAATGTGTCCGAAGAAGAAGAGCAGAGCAAACGACGCATGCCCAAAAGTAAACCAACCCCTTGGGCTGCTACGAAAAACACCATCTGATTTCAAAGTAGCACGATCTAATTCAAAAATTTCACCTAATTGAGCACGTCTCGCATATTTTTTCACAGTCGCAGGATCACTATAACTGACTCCATTAAGTTCGCCACCATAGAACTCAACAGTTACACCGACTTGTTCGACACTATACTTCGATTCTGCCCTTCTAAACGGAACATCGGCCCTAACAATTCCGTCTCCGTCTACCAAAACAACCGGAAATGTTTCAAAAAAAGTAGGCATACGGCGTACAAAAAGTTCACGCCCTTCTTTATCTCTAAAAATAGGATGCCCTAACCAACCAACAGCTATTCCATCCCCGTTGTCCATTGATCCTGCTCTGAACAACCCCCCTTTTGCCGGATTATTCCCGATGTAATCATAAAAAGCTAATTTTTCGGGAATTTTAGACCAAGCTTCTGATAAACTTTGATTTTTAACTAATCCAGCACCAACTCTTCGATATATTTCTTGCTGGAAATATCCCTGATCCCATTGATACCGGGTGGGACCAAATAATTCGATAGGGGTAGTTGCTGAACCATACCACATAGTTCCCGCAACAACAAAAGCGGCAAAAAAGACAGCAGCGATACTACTGGAAAGCACGGTTTCAATATTTCCCATACGTAATCCTTTATACAGACGTTGGGGTGGACGGACACTAAGATGAAATAGGCCTGCTAATATGCCTAAAGTGCCCGCTGCAATATGATGAGCAGCTATTCCTCCCGGAATAAAAGGATCAAAACCTTCTACCCCCCACGCTGGATTTACAGGTTGTACCTTTCCGGTTAGTCCATAAGGATCGGACACCCATATTCCAGGACCGTACAATCCTGTTACATGAAATGCGCCAAAACCAAAACAAGCCAACCCTGAAAGAAATAAATGAATTCCAAAAATCTTGGGCAAATCCAAAGAGGGTTTTCCTGTACGTTCATCACAAAATATTTCTAAATCCCAATACACCCAATGCCAGATAGCCGCTAAGAAGCACAACCCAGAAAACACAATATGTGCACCGGCCACACCTTCGTAACTCCAAATACCCGGATTCGTTATAGTTCCTCCTGTAATACTCCAACCGCCCCATGAATTGGTTATTCCTAAACGAGTCATAAACGGTATAACGAACATACCTTGTCTCCACATTGGATCAAGAACGGGATCAGAGGGATCAAAAACTGCTAATTCATATAGAGCCATCGAACCAGCCCAACCAGCAACTAAGGCTGTATGCATTATATGGACAGAAAGCAAACGACCGGGATCATTCAATACGACGGTATGAACACGATACCAAGGTAAACCCATGGAAATACCCCTTTATCAACGAAAAATAAACACTATGTAACTTTATTGCATTAGCAAAAACTATGCTATGAACCTCCCCTTTTTGGAATTATCTTCAAGAAAGGAGTAATATTTGTTCTATTCTTTTTTTTTAGTAAAAACGGAACAATTTGGTTCCTAGTAAGAAAGAGAAGCAGATCTATTCTATACCCGATAAGGAACAATACGCAATGGGATTAATTCTATTTTCGATCAACAAATGCATCTATATTTAGGAATCATTCAAAAGAACTATTCGGAATCGTAAACATTTTGATCGATTTATGACTCAAATATGATAAAAGACAATATTATTAAGCCAATAAACGCATTGTTACGCTTCCACATCAAAGTCCAATATAGTACTTAATTCTTTTTTCTTTCATTTTATGCCTATTGGTGTTCCAAAAGTACCTTTTCGAAGTCCTGGAGAAGAAGATGCCTCTTGGGTTGACGTATAGTGCGACTTGTCAGATATATTGGTTTATATGGGATTTCCCCCGTTCTCTCCCCCGATTGAGTATCCTATGTTTCGTCCAAAAAAGATTGAATTACCAATAATTTGGAGCGTGAAATGCAATTCGATTTGAGGGATATTCAAATTCATATTAGCAATTAGAATAATTTATGGTTGAATTTTTTGGAACACTAAAATGAAGTCTTCATAAGTAAAGTATTCAGGCTCCCTTTAGAAAAAAACATTTTGAATTTCTTTTTTATTTATTACTACGTATATCCATCGATAATAAAAGATTATTATTGAATATTCAATATATTTGAGAGTAATAGTAATCTCACACTTTTCACTTTAAACGAATCCAGCGAGGAAAGAAATAAATACATGTTTAATATTTTGTATTGATAGAAGATATGAAATCAATTGAAAAAAAAAAATTAAGTTGTAAAAAAAAAAGACGTAATATTATTGACATTTGTCCTATATGTGCAAATCAAAATTGGGCAGATTTTTACTCGGAGTAGAGCATAAACCTAAAAGAATTGAAAAGACCTATTCAGGAACAAGAAAAGAACATCGTGATTAAAATGAAATCGCGATGAAGCAATGCATCAATGATAAGTTAATTCGATATGTTTAATCTTAATGTATTTTTTTTTTGAGAGGGAAGGGGCACAAAACGAACTCATTTCTTTCTTGCAAAAATAAAGAAAATTCTTTTCATTAATATACGATACGAAATTTTATTTTCGAATTTCTTAGAATTAAGAAACCGCTCTCAAAACTAAACTAAATAAATAATATATATATAAATAGTTTCATTTTAAAAAGAAAGAGGGCTGGAATCTACACATTGAGTCGTTTTTTCTCAATTTTTGTTGAACCGTATGCATCAAAAGGTGCGTGTACGGCTCTTACGGGATACAAATTTGATCCTAATCAACCGACTTTATCGAGAAAGATTACTTTTTTTAGGCCAAGAGGTTGATAGCGAGATCTCGAATCAACTAATTGGTCTTATGGTTTATTTGAGTATAGAGAATGATAACAAGGATTTGTATTTGTTTATAAACTCTCCTGGCGGATGGGTAATCCCGGGGGTCGCTATTTATGATACTATGCAATTTGTTCAACCTGATGTGCATACAATATGCATGGGATTAGCGGCTTCAATGGGATCTTTTATACTCGTCGGTGGAGAGATTACCAAACGTCTAGCATTCCCTCACGCTTGGCGCCAATGAGTTTTTTACGAAAAAAGACTATGCATGAAATTAAGAAAATTAAGTAATAATAGCATGGCACATCGAATTCGATATACGAATTTTTTTTTCAAAACATTCAATTATATATCGAAGGGGTAGTATGAAATTAGTAGAAAGAGTCTTCCCCATTTTATCTTCGCTATTGTCGGGACCCATTTTAGCGTCACAAACCTTTTTTTTATTTTCCCACCGAATAAATTCCGATATTTATATTTATTGATATACTTATGAATATACTTTTGAAAGAGTAAAAAAAATAAAATAAATCAAAACTTTGGGATTGCTGAATCACCGAGGAGATAAATATATAAAGCAACGGAGCCATCATAGTATTTTGATAACTACTCTGAAATCGGAAAGGAAGGATGGTAATTGAATCGTTTGACGATGTCAATCCGATAAACCCTATATTTCTATATATTTTCTATCTCTTTAATTGATGATTCTTTGATGGAAGGTCAAACTGAATTCCATTCTAGAGCCGTATGCAATGCCTAAAGGATGCCCGTACGGTTGTTCTATACTTTCTTTTTTTCTTTATCTCTTTCCATCTCATAATCGAGATAGAAGAACCTTTTGTTTCATCATCAGGGTAATGATACATCAACCAGCGAGTTCTTTTTATGAGGCACAAACGGGAGAATTTATCCTAGAAGCAGAAGAACTACTTAAATTGCGAGAAAGCATTACAAGGGTTTATGTACAAAGAACGGGCAAACCCTTATGGGTTGTATCCGAAGATATGGAAAGGGATGTTTTTATGTCAGCAACGGAAGCCCAAGCTCATGGAATTGTTGATCTTGTAGCAGTTGAATAAAAAATCAAAATAGTCGATTTATTAAAACTTATTCCCCCTACTGTAATTTTGATTCTATTTTGATTTTTTTATTTAGTTATTACCATTACCGGATTCAATAATATCTTATTGATCTATTCCATGGGAAAGTAATTCATAATTAGCCGGTTAGGATCAATCTAAACCAACCCATTCATTATGGATCCGATTCAGCATGCCAACTATTAAACAACTTATTAGAAACACAAGACAGCCAATCCAAAATGTCACGAAATCCCCCGCTCTCGGGGGATGTCCCCAGCGACGAGGAACATGTACTAGGGTGTATGCGCGACTCGTTCAGATCATTTCTAATAGAAAGAAGGAAACCCCTTTTCCAGTATCAAAGATCAGTACTATTTTTTAAATAGAAGAAAAAAGGAAATCGAAGAAAGAAGTACGTATGTTCACTATATCAAACTAAAAAAGATCTATTGGATTCTTCCATTGGATATGAAATTTATGGTTTGCATTGGTGCAAATTGAATTAACTCCATTTTCAAAATGGAAGATGATAAAAAATTCATCATTGGTAACGAATGTTTATCCATTAAGCGAGCAACTATTATTTTGAAAACCCAATTTGACTATGAAAAACGGACTAAGAGGGTCAGCTACCCCAGCAAATCTTCATAATTAAATATCGTTACTGTATAAGTAGATCTCATTGTGAAAGACTTTTTACTAGATCATGGGTAGAGCAAAAGAATGTGAACTGTACAAGTTAGCAATAGTATTCATTAAATGAAGTCGAAGTAAAGGACTCCGGTGTATAAAGAGAACCTCACCGTTTTAGAAAGAACCATAGAAACGATGGAACCCACGATTTCCCTTTTATATATATAGGCATTCAACTCAAAATAATAAATTGTATTGATACTAGGTATCAAAAAACGAAAACAGAAAAAATATTCTATTAAAAGAAATTCAAATAAATAGAAATGAATAGGAATAAATAAATCGTGGTCGGGAAGGTTATAGTAGCAAAAGCCATTGGAATTCTTATTTTATACATTGGAAGAATGCGTGTTGTTATTACTAAATTAGTAAATTGGAAAAGAATAACTGAAAGAAAGGAAATCCATTAGTTATTCATTAAGGTTTCATTTATTCAATGACCAGAATTACACGAGGATATATAGCTCGTAGACGTCGAACAAAAATTCGTTTATTTGCATCAAGCTTTCGTGGAGCTCATTCGAGACTTACTCGAACAATTATACAACAGAAAATCAGAGCTTTGGTTTCGTCTCATCGAGATAGAGATAAGCGAAAGAGGGATTTTCGTCGTTTGTGGATCACTCGGATAAATGCAGTAATTCGTAAGGATTTTATATTCTATAGTTATAGTCATTTTCTACACAATCTGGACAAGAACCGGTTGCTTTTTAATCGTAAAATAGTTGCACAAATAGCTATATTAAATAGGAATTGTCTTTATATGATTTCTAATTCGATCAAAAAAAAAAGAAATTCTTCAATTTTAAGGAAAAATTTGAATTGTAAGTTCGACTATTAAAAATGGCATTTTCTGGAGAATGAACTCCGGGAAAGTAGAATAAAAATTAGTATGATAAAGATAAAGTCGCTCAAAATAAAATGAGCAACCAAACACGTCCAATAAATATCCGATACAAAAAGATTGCTTCTTCGCCGATTCTTGTTTTTTTTTTTTACGATAAGTAGGAGAAATCCAATCAAGATTAGATTGGATTCTCGAATTCTTCGAATAAAACATCAAACTCTATTTCAGTTTTCGAATTTGAATTTGGATTCAAATTGAAGAGGAAAGTAAGCCTCCTTTTTTTATTTATTCCGGATTCTAAGACCATTAGTTCTGGCAGTCGATTCGCTTCTTTCAAATTGTTTATCATTACTAAGAAAGGGTAATAAAGATAAAATACGAGCTTGTTTTATAGCAATAGTAATTAATCGTTGTTGTTTTAAGGTCAATCTATTCACCCGTCTGGATAATATTTTTCCTTGTTCACTAATAAATCGACTAATTAAACTCATGTTTCTATAATCAATTCGATCCCCCGATTGGATCGGGGGCAAACGCCTACGAAAAGATCGTTTGGATTTCCGAAAGGGTCGCTTGGATTTTTCCATACTTTGTTTATTCCTTATCTCGAAAATACTATTTCAATCCGATCCAAAATAATTTTGAATTAAAAAAAAGATTGGTTTTTTTTTTTTTTTATTTTGAGTTAATTAAATTCTGTTAACTAAACTAAACTATTAAAATCTAGAATAATAGGGTCTCTCGAATAGAGAATATGCCCTTTTTTTGTTCCTGGTATAAGAGTGATACACAAATAACTTGGAGTCGGTTTATTTCTTTATCTCCCCGTGAATCGTATGTTTGTAACAATAGGGACAGAATTTTCTCAATTCCAAGCGACTCGGCGTGTTGTGTCGATTCTTTTGAGTAATATATCTGGAAATCCCCCTTGATTCCTTATTAAGTCCGTTTCGAAGACAATTGCTACATTCCAAAATAACTGTTACTCGGGCATCTTTTCCCTTGGCCATGACCCTCCTTTAGTTTGAGTTTTTGATTCAATCAACTCTTCTTATTTGCTGATCTTGAAGTGACTAGCAAAAAGAAAAATAAATAAAAAAAAGGTTGCTAAGTTGAAATTATGAAAGATTTCGTTCCAATCACAATACAATATAATAGAGTAAGAAATATTAAATAGAATTTAGAATTCATTTTTCAAGTTTAAGTGGAAGAACGAATTAAAACTTAGCTATATTGAATTCGATTCGAAGTAGAGTATATAGTACACTATTTCACTTTCCTATCTTGTATTCCAGTTTTTTCATAGACCCCTTTCTGTTCTCACTCTATTTTTTAGAAATCGAATTGAACGCTGAGCTCAAATTTAGCCGAGGTTGAATTCATTTTTTTTTCTATCTTTCTTTATTTTGTCTCTAAGTATCTAATTGAATTTTGGATAATTCAAAAAAGAGGGGAAGGGATTAGTCACAGATCTTTTGATTCTATCTCTAATCTTCTTCACCCCTTCCCATGTTACTAACTAAACTAGTATGAAAAAAAAGGAAATGTCAACGCATCTGGGAATAAACGATTGATCTCTATCAACAGACCCGCTAAAGACCCGAACCAGAGAGTACTTAGTACCGGTGCCACGGAAAGATAGGTTTTTAGGTCTCGCATTTTTAATCCTCCTTCTTTATGTTTTAATGTTTTATTAAAATATCTAATGGTAATACATATCGGATATGGAAGTATTTGAGATTCCTTTGTATTTTACACGGGATTCCTAATTTCCATGATTGATTTAAGAGAATAAAAAAGAGATAAGATTCTCCCTTTCTTAAAATCAAAAAGTACCTTTCTTACCCCCCCCCCAGTATTCCCTCGTTCTTTTTTACGATCAGTTTGTTTGATATTCCTATGTATATAAGCATCTTATTATAATAATAGAATATATGTTATATTCTATGAATAATATTATATGAATACGAGATTTTCTCGTAGATATGAGTTAAAAGAAATAAAATAGTCAAGAAAAATTGTCTATGTTCCTATATTAATAGGAATGGAAAAACGAAGGTTTTTGAAAACAAGACGGGGATTCTCTACAATGACAATGTAGATGAATTGAAAGAAAGGGATGTAGCGCAGCTTGGTAGCGTGTTTGTTTTGGGTACAAAAAGTCACGGGTTCAAATCCTGTCATCCCTACCTGTTACTTCTCTTATGAGAAGTAACAAGGAATCAATTGAAATCGATTCAAATCACACATACATTTTTTTTATGTTATTCTCTAAGATAGTCTAGGCATTCAAGATAAGATTAGAGTGGGGGACAAAAAAAATCCTCTTCTTGGCTGTTAACTATTGTGATACGAAGACTTTTTATAAGAAATCATAAAGCGCTCTTAGTTCAGTTCGGTAGAACGTGGGTCTCCAAAACCCGATGTCGTAGGTT